GATTCGTTTTTTAAAAGACCCATTCAAGGAACAAACGATCCGTCTCTCGAGACTAGTTGATTCACAGATCTACTTATCTACTTTCATCAACAAATCTTATTCTTGTATTTTATTCGTGATATTGATAAAAAAATCAGTACATTAAACTACTAGAGTATCATGTCTTTTATTACTTTAGAGGAAAATCAAACTCGCAGAGTTTCTCTTTTCAGGGGTTGAAAGATGAAATACGCATCCAAATTTTTTTTTCATTTAGTTTTCTTTTTCTCTATCAGAACCAAAAAATAATGAATTTTCCTATAATTGAATTAAAGAATTCAATATAAAATAATGAAGACTGTAAATAAAAGTAGTTTTATTACATTTATTTTTATTCTACATTGCATTGTCAGAACAAAAATAGCGTCTACATACATTTCATTTTGGATCTATTCAGCCATGATCTAATAACTCTTATTCTATCTAATTCTACACCTAATATTCTATATCGATTATATATCTAATTTAGATGGATATCTAAATTAGATATATAGAATCTAAAACTAAAAATAGAAAAAATTGGAATAAGAATAAAAAATAATACTAAAAATAGATAAAAAAAAGAGAAAGAAATAAAGAGAACTGGGGATATAAAGAAAAATTTTCCTGCGTTCTGGAATCAAAGAAGGATAGAGAAAGATTCTTTTCTATGTCTAAAGAATAGTAATTAATTCCTCAGCATTTACATTTAATCGGAAATATTGACAGATTCCTGCAGACTCCAAAGAAAAGAAAGACCCGCTGTTCTGATTTCATCTATATCGATATCGCATTTTCATATCAGAATAGTAGGTAGAGGAATAATTCAATAGGTTAGGTTCACTTACTTTTTATTTTGTTGATTTCGAATCTTTACTTTTTTTGATTGTTTGATTATACTAATGGAAAGTCAAATAGTCGTAGGGATAGTCGGCGATTCAAAAGAAAATTGATCTCATTAGAAGAATAACTTGTTTTCATTCTAATTCATTTTTCGAATTATACGCTTTTTTATTACAAATATTAACAATTTATCTATTATACCTTCAAATATGAACACTCTCGCTGGGATAAAAGCCCCTTATCGGATTTGAACCGATGACTTACGCCTTACCATGGCGTTACTCTACCGCTGAGTTAAAAGGGCCTTTTATTGTTTTATTCCGGAAAAAATCCCTATGAGTTTAGTGAATGTATTTAATTAGAACATATTTATAGATATCTATTTTATTCGCATAATGCGTTATTTCCAAATGATACATTTTATTTACCTAATGAGTATAGGGTAACCTAGCAAATATTGGTAAAATCTAAAAGGGTTTTTGACATTGTATTTTCTAAATAGCAATCTAATTCAATCGGGCTTAAGACCGACTCTAATTGAACTAACACCCACGATGAAAAAATGATACATGGACCCACGAATTCAACATGGATTCAAGATCTTTTCGCAAGTCGTTTATGAAGAGATTCTCTGAACCAAATTCTAAAAAAAGTGAAACTATAGATTTTAGATATAGTAAATAAAATCGAAATACTAAAATTATAGTAGATAATATCTGGATAATATAGTCAAATAGAGTAAATAAAGTTGAAAAAAGAAGAGAAGAATAGAATGCTTATATATAAATTATAATATCGAAATATCGAATGGAATGCCAATTCTAATGAAGGATTCATGAATAGACAAAAAATTCTATGGAATCCTGAAAGGCAAAAAACTTCTTCGGATCTAGGCGGACTATATCATTCTATATTGACAATTTCAAAAAACTGCTCATACTATGAGCATAGTGTGCTGGTGGTCGGGCAAAGAGGCCCCCATCGTCTAGTGGTTCAGGACATCTCTCTTTCAAGGAGGCAGCGGGGATTCGACTTCCCCTGGGGGTAGGGTATTACGAAAGGAAATTGATTGATCAAGAATTATCAGTAAGCCCAGAATTGATTCTTCCCTGGGTCGATGCCCGAGCGGTTAATGGGGACGGACTGTAAATTCGTTGGCAATATGTCTACGCTGGTTCAAATCCAGCTCGGCCCAAAAATTAGCTAATTCACACACATGAAATGATATAACTCCTTTGTTCTCCAGAAATGTCTGATACGAAAAAAGGAAAAGTCTCATTTTTTCCCACCCGCTATTTGCGACTCTTTTCCTTTTTTTTTTTTTATTTTTTAGTCTGATCTTGGTGATGATCTATATTCATATCATAATCTGTAAGTATAAACCAAAATCTGTAAGTATAAAGTCTAAGAAAAAGAGTTTATTCTTTATTTTTTTCAGTGAAAGGTTGATTATCTATCCATTTTGAAATAAGGAGGAAAGGATTATGAGTAATCCTTACTACTCTTAGCATTGCTATGTGTATATCAATAGATTATCACTCACGTCTCCGTTAGAAGACAACAATTCTAATCTAACTAATCTAAATAGAAAGTTTTTGAATGAAATCATAAGAATATCTATACCGTCTACTTGATTTCCCCGGGATTGTAGTTCAATTGGTCAGAGCACCGCCCTGTCAAGGCGGAAGCTGCGGGTTCGAGCCCCGTCAGTCCCGACAGATCAAAACAAACCCACTACAAAAAAACACAAAAATATGTCCACTTCTTTGTTTTTTGTAAAAAAGTGAACAAATAGAAGAATTTTATTCTCAAGCGATCCTTCATTCATTTTTCACTTTTGGATTTATTAATTTATTAATTGTTTCTTTATTTGTTTCGTTTTTCATTTCTCAGCAAACAAATAACATAACAAATAAAGAAATTCCATTTTGTTTCCTAATAATGATTGGACGTAGAGAAAGGTATGTGGATTTTTCCATCCAATTAAAGGGAGCGTCTTATTGAGGATTTCAAAAAAAAAATAATATGATACTCGGAGTCTGGGATTTTCGATTCCTCCGACTTCTTGTAATCTTGTAATGGAAATTACATAAAAGTGCCCTATGTTCGTCGGGAACACATGCAAAAATTTCATTTTAATTTGAAACGATCTATCTCAATCACACCTTGTTTTGTTTTATTAGCTTCTTAAAAGGGGTTAAGTTATAACCCCCCCCCCTTTTTTTATTTTGCTTATATGTTTAGGTTTGTTTGTAACCAATGGAAGTGTAAAGGCGGTTAGATGATACTTCATCAGATGCGAAAGCAGTAGTTTAGATAAAAGAAAGAATGGAAAAAAGGTAGAAAAAAAGTAAAGGAATTTTTCATTCAGTATGGATAAAAGATTCTCCTGTGTTATACTATATAACTATGTTATACTATTTAATTGTCGACGATGAATCTATTCGATCGTTCAGATTCAGATATTCTTATTGATCATATTGAATTGAATTTACAGGGGAAAGATTTATCATCATCTCTATGGGATTAAATCCCGAGTTATTATGAAGTAAATAAAAAGAAAATAAATGGTGAGATTATGGAAGTCAATATTCTCGCATTTATTGCTACTGCATTGTTCATTCTGGTTCCTACGGCTTTTTTACTTATAATATACGTAAAAACCATCAGCCAAGGTCAAGGCGATAAAGTGGAATGAAACTTGACTTCTTAATTCTTGTCACTGATTGAAGAAAAAAAAAGGATAAAGGGTTCGAATTTCACGTTTTAAATGCATTAATGAGCGGACTATAATCAACAGTCTTCTAGGAGATCTGATCGGAGGAGTATAGCATGAGTATGGTAGAAAGAAAAATGAATCTTTCTACCATACTCTCATTCCTCATTATTGGTATTCTATTGGAGTGTATGTAGTGCCTAAAGGTGTACTTTATAACGGTGTAGGCTTAATATGGATCAAGCTACAATCTAATATCTATTTATTATGGATCTTTTATTATTCATTCTATTATTTCATCTACAGAAGAGACGTCATATATACATATAAATTAAATAGAAATATTTCATATTTTGAATATTTCTATATTCTTCCTAGACTACATTACTCTACTCGAATCCAATATAATTCTAATGTGGAAATGAAGAGAATTTGAGTTAAGTTTCAAAAGATTGAAATCAAATTCAAAAAATGAATAGACGAGCCAAATGAAAAGATCTTTGCCAAACAATTTCTAAAACAATTTATGCAGTTTGATTCCGCAGTTCAATTTTCAATTATTGTATTGAATTAGTAGTACCTCTGCTCTAGAGTCCACTTCTTCCCCATACTACAAGTGAAAGTGAAAAAGTAAAAACTACCATTAAAGCAGCCCAAGCGAGACTTACAATATCCATGTGAATTCTATCCCCTATCTCTATGAAGGAATTATTCCATTATTATTCAATAATAATAGTCGAATTATTGGCACAGAGTCAAAAAAACATTTTGCTCCATATTATTATTATTGGTGAAACAATCCAATTCTATTTGAATAAGTTCGTATATTATTTTGTTTTATTTTCATATTTAATAGAAATAGAATTGGTAAAGATAAAGATTAAGCACAAGCTTACTACGCAACGGCGCTCTCGGAAGTATCAAGAAGATGTTTCTAACATGTAGGATTAATAACACGCATTTTTTCTTTTGTTGCGCTTCATTACCTCAAAAGGCTAAAAAACGGAAAATCAAGATGGGTCGCTATCTATTACATAGACCTATTTTTCAATTGAAAGAATACCTTTTTTTGTATAAAAAAGTTGAAAATAAAAGTAACAAAAGCCAATTAATAATTAATCCATTCAATCAATCTAATTAGATTGATTGAATGGATTAATTATTAGTAGTACTCAGAGATTTTTATGATTCTGCAGACAAAATAACTTGCGTCATTTTCGAAACTACTAATTAACTTACTCACGGCCTAACCAAAGACTCAATCAGCAGTAGTGGAGAGGCCAATTTACAGATTTCCTTTCAATACTAAAAGTTTTCTGTGAATTCGAAAGGATTTAGAGCACTTTAGAGAACGGACCCTTCTGATGTTTCCGTTGAGGAGAAGGCAAGTTCCATCAGCAAAACAATAGGGTATTTCGAGTCTTTTGTTGATCAGGCGACACCCAGATTTGAACTGGGGAAAAAGGATTTGCAGTCCCCCGCCTTACCGCTCGGCCATGCCGCCAAGACGCTACAAAATCGCTGCAAATATTCTCCAGGAGGGGAAATTCTTATGGCCCTTTCTCCTGTACTCCCGCTTTTCCTCATCTTAATCCTTTTCCTAAAATAAGTGTAATACTTCCTTGTTTTTGGATTGGATCTATCTTTTCGATTGACTGTATAGTATTTCAAAACACACAATATCTAACCCCCCTTTTTTATTGAGTCGAGAAACCTAATATGGATTTTCAGTCACAAAAGCCAAAATTCAGGTAAAATTTTGACCATTAACCGTGTGACTCGGAATTCATGAACCATTTGAATCTAAAAAGGTTTTGTCCCAATGAGAAAAAAGAAAAATGAATTGATACAGAACTAATCAAGATTCAAAAAAACTACTTCTCAATTATAATATCAATTATGCATATATGTAAACCCCACAGAACCTAAATTTTATTAGATATATATATCTAATAAAATATCTTATTTGTTCTGTATAGGATTTTTATCTATAGAAAATTAAACTATAGAAAAAAAATCACTTTGATACAGCACGACATATGTTATCCAAAATAGAATTTCTATAAAAGAATAGAAGTAGTTTTTTGAATCTCGATAAGGAACAGATATGTATAGAAAGCTGGCGTCATATCTACAAATCTTTAATAAATTTTCATAAATACAAGTCTCCTTACACAATTAAATCTTATTATTATTATATGAATTAAACTCAAAAATAGATAAAATTTCTACGCATATGCGAATCCTCTTTTTTTAACTGAAGTATGAAATCTAGAAAAGGTAAAATGTTAATCACCTCGATCTTTTTTCTTATTATTCTTTCTTTCTCTCATCAAACGGACCAAATATAAAACATAGAATCCGTTTATTTTTCTGGTACTTAATCGGATTGTAATAGGTAATATCATTAATATCATAATAATGGTAAATGGTCAAAACGGAATCCCTTTTTTGATTCTATACAAAGCTAAAAATCTATTGATAAGTCTTAGTTAAGTAAAATTTATTAATTTATTTCCAGTTGTATCTGTTGAAAATTCCAATTTTGGAATAGAATTATCTTTATTCTCCGTTCATACTCCGTATCAATATTCTATTCATATATAAAGTATAAAGTTTTATATAGTTAGATAAAATTTCATGTGATTCAGTAAACAGAATATCAATTCCATCGTTGCTAGATCAATCCATATGATTCGATATGATTCGATAAAGAATGGTTCAATAATGGGGTTTTTTCTATAAATGAGAAATTCAAAATGCTCAGGGATGAAAATGAGGGAACGTCTACAATACCTGGGTTTAATCAGATACAATTTGAAGGTTTTTGTAGGTTTATTGATCATGGCTTAACAGAAGAACTTTCTAAGTTTCCAAAAATGGAAGATACGGAGCAAGAAATTGAATTTCAATTATTTGTGGAAACATATCAATTAATGGAACCGTTGATAAAAGAAAGAGATGCTGTATATGAAGCAATCACATATTCTTCTGAAGTATATGTATCCGCGAGATTAATTTGGAAAACCTGTAGGGATATGCAAGAACAAACAATTTTTATCGGAAACATTCCTATAATGACTTCCCTGGGAACTTCTATAGTAAATGGAATATACAGAATTGTGATTAATCAAATCTTGCAAAGCCCCGGTATCTATTACCGGTCGGAATCGGACCATAACGGAATTTCGGTCTATACCGGCACCATAGTATCAGATTGGGGGGGGAGGGTAGAATTAGAAATTGATAGAAAAGGGAGGATATGGGCTCGTGTAAGTAGGAAACAGAAAATTTCTATTCTAGTTCTATTATCTGCTATGGGTTTGAATTTAAGAGAAATTTTAGAAAATGTTTGCTACCCTGAAATTTTCTTGTCTTTCCTAACTGAGAAAGAGAAAAAAAAAATTGGGTCAAAAGAAACTGCCATTTTAGAGTTTTATCAACAATTTACGTGTGTAGGCGGAGATCCTGTATTTTCTGAATCCCTATGTAAGGAATTACAAAAAAAATTCTTTCAACAAAGATGTGAATTAGGAAGGATTGGTCGACGAAATATGAACCATAGACTGAATCTTGATATACCTCAGACCAATATATTTTTGTTACCGAGAGATATAGTGGCGGCTGCGGATTATTTAATTGGAATGAAATTTGGAATGGGCACACTTGATGATATGAATCATTTAAAAAATAAACGTATTCGTTCGGTTGCGGATCTCTTACAAGATCAATTTGGATTGGCTTTGATTCGTTTAGAAAATATGGTGAGAGGCACTATATGTGGAGCAATTAGACATAAATTGATACCAACTCCTCAGAATTTGATAACTTCAACTCCATTAACAACCACTTATGAATCTTTTTTCGGGTTACACCCATTATCTCAAGTTTTTGATCGAACGAATCCATTGACACAAATAGTT